GTGATATTGATCCACAAGAAGCTCAGCAAACTCTTGAAATAGCGGAAGCTAATTTGAGAAAAGCTGAAGGAAAGAGACAAATAATTGAGGCAAATCTAGCTCTCCGGCGAGCTAGGACAAGAGTAGAGGCTGTCGATGTGATTTCATAACTAGTTGGTGCGTTCAAATAATCAAAAGAAGTTCTGTTTCTAAATCCTATTTTGATTGCATTCTGTCGAGTGAATCCAATCAAACAGAATCCAATTTTGATACAACGCAATTCAAAAATGAAATTGAACTAGATTCAATAAAAAAAATCTCTAAAAATAGAAGAGGGTGGGGCAAAAAACTTATTAGATGCCGGAGTCAATGGTATCTAATAAGTTCTACCTACTATTGGATTTGAACCAATGACTCCCGCCGTATGAAAGCAATACTCTAACCACTGAGTTAAGTAGGTCATTTATCATCCCAAAGAGAACCAAATGGAACCCATCCCATCGATGGATTATAAATATCATATTGCTTATAAGCAATAATAATCTAAGCAATACCACTCACCCACTCACCAATTTAGGATGTTGGATCATAGAATATTCATCTTGACAACAAATTATATACATGATAAAATATGCATCACAAGCACTAAGGGCTATAGCTCAGTTGGTAGAGCACCTCGTTTACACGCGCGCCAATGTTTTTCAGGGGAGTCCATCATACAATCCAAAAAATGGATCTTATTGATAAATCCATGTCTTACTCCATAACTTTAAGAGAACAATAGCCTGACAAAGGGTTCGGTTCGATTTGAGTGCCCGTTTAGGTACCAAACAGACCCCATGATTGATTTGAGATATTGATAAGGTGAATACCAGTACATTCAATGCTAGGCATAATGAGTACAAGGCCCTCAAAAAATCTCTTTTCGTCCTATGAACTTGAAGGTGTATGAAGTTTCATATTGGATTTTTTAAGCCGAAGAATAGAGACTTGATTTAACTTAAAACGATCTAGGCCAGAGGCAGACCTACGTCAAGATAAACTCACCCCTGAAACACTTTGGTAGTGCTTCTGAATCAGAATCCCAAATAATGAATCAGAGCACGTGGAGCCATCCCCTTATCTTATTTTTCTGTCAAGAAAAAATATGGCGGATTGGCTGATATTTCTATCAGTTAATGAAAGAGCCCAATGCAAAAAAAATGCATGTTGAGTCTTTGAAACAGTTCAGATCATTTTGATAATAATAAGTTTGATCTGTTTTACCGAGAAGGTCTACGGTTCGAGTCCGTATAGCCCTAGAGCCCTATAAAATGAATAAAATCAAAATTTGAAATACAAAATTGTATAATTTTCATTTCTTCATTCTTGTTTGTTGCTTGTAACTGACCGGTTGGTTCATCCAAACCAAATTTGTCCTAGAAACTCACTCACAGGAATCGTTTAAAGCCGAACAGAAAACTGAAAGAAAAACGTATTTCAAGAGATCGAATCGATCCTTTCCAATCGTGCCAATCGTGGATAAACAAACCAACCTTTCGTCATTAATCTTCGGAGGGAAATTATATATGAATTTTCCTGTGCATAATCAAGGGGTTAAGCTAGCCAGACTCCCTTTTTTGGTATATCTAAAAACTAGACCTAGCGAAGCACACCAAAACAAAAAGGGGATGGTCTTCTTTTTCTCTATTCAATCAAGAGAAAACCCCACCGTTTATTTTCATAACATAAACGGAATATACCAACACTCAAATTCAGATATTCGAAATCCTGAGATGGAAATACCTACCCATTTTATTCCATTTGAATACTCGTTCTATTCTAATAAATCACTAAGAAAAAAAACGACAAAAAGACCTCCCGATTCTATTCCTAAAAAAAATAAATCTATAAATCGAATTTTTATAAAAAAAATGCAAATAATCAAAAGAAGAATTCGATTTGATTTTGAAGTCGCTTTCTTTAGCAAGAATCCTAGGCGAAAACAAGAAAATTTGTCTAAGCGTAACATAGAGAGTTATACTAACTAAAGCAATTAAAGAAAATGGAAATAAAAAAATTTAATAGACTGGAAATAAGATCCCGGTCAAGTCAGTCGATAAATCTTGAAATGAGATATGCCCCGCAATAATCAAAGGAGACTAGAAGATTTGGTCAAAACAAGAATTCATTTTATTTGGACCAACCAGTTATGGGTGACTTTAGAAATTCAATTCGAATCAACCAATCCGGCATAATTTCCATGTTCATAGGAGTGCGTCTATGTTTTTGCTTTACGAATATGATATTTTTTGGGCATTTCTAATAATATCAAGTCTTATTCCTATTTTGGCATTTTTTATTTCCGGGATTTTAGCCCCTATTAGGAAAGGGCCGGAGAAACTTTCTAGTTATGAATCGGGTATAGAACCGATGGGCGATGCTTGGTTACAATTTCGAATCCGTTATTATATGTTTGCTCTAGTTTTTGTTGTTTTTGATGTTGAAACGGTTTTTCTTTATCCATGGGCAATGAGTTTCG